GGCAGAATTAAGACAAATGCAGATCAAACTAAAGATATTAAGCATAACAGGCGTTTTGTTCTTGGAGATAATTGCATTTTGATTGAGTTAATGATATAAGGAAAAATGAAGTAAAGTAAGGTAGACAAAAATCCTTCTTTTTCTTTGAACCCACCCAATCAAAAATTCCCCAATTCTCAAACAAAGGAGAATAGAAGAAATAATACTTTCATAGAATATCTTAATTAAATTATATGTAATGATCAATGAATTTGTCTGAATTCTATATCTACACGCGTAAAAATCCTAGCAAGAATCTAATCTATTCTATAAATATTTTATATATAAAATTGCCCTGTAATTGACCAACACCCCATACTAATAATATTCTTTATTAGTGTAGAATGGAAATATAGATGGGGCGTGGCCAAGTGGTAAGGCAACGGGTTTTGGTCCCGGTATTCGGAGGTTCGAATCCTTTCGTCCCAGGTAGATACATTGTAGCAGAGTAAAAGTTTATTTTGAAAATAACGTTATGTTTAAATGCCTAATATTGAATAGAATGTCATTCTTGTTTCTTTTAGAATTTTGAATGATTCTTTTATGAATCATATCCTTGTTTTTCACAACATACAGATATTCCTAAATAGATTTGATCAAGATATGATGGTAACAAAAGAGTCTATATCTTATTCTTTATACATTAAAATTAAACTTAAATGGGGTAGCCAAATTATTAGGATCTCTTTATTCTAAACAATAGGGGTTATTACATTCAATTAATTAATTAATGGGATTAAGTTTCGTAAGACAAGACTGGGTTTGGATAAACTAAAAAATTAGGAGCAAGCGCCTAATTTTGACTTGTTTGTCTTTGTCCCTAGAGAGTATCCTTTCTCCAAAAAGGGATCCCTTTTGTTTTTGTTCTGATTCAGCATTCCCAGAGAGTCGTGGGATAGATAGTTCTTAATTAGTAACAGTAACAGAAGGTCTTGATTTAAATATTAAATATATGTCTATCTGTGTATGTCCGAATTTCATTAACAACGAATCAAGTTACATATGTAACGGATCCATAATAAAGACTGTAGTTCAGTCTATCTGATAGGTACGAAAAACCCCTAGCTCGTTCATCTTATATTATTATATTATTACTAAAATTCGAATCGAAAGAACAAGTACTTAAATCTTCTCTTCGATCGGTCTTTTTTATCTATCTCACATAAAAAAAGAAAACTGGGTTTTTTGTTCAATCCATTTATCTTCTTTAAATTGTTGATGGTTTAATTCGAAAAGAAACAGATATTTGAATTTTTTTAATAAAAAGTAACGTTAAAGTGTTGCATTCATACAATAACATACAATAATAGGTGGGGTCTTGCTAAGATTGCTTCAAAAAAATTTTTGCCATCTTTGTCTAGAAGAATTTGTATAGAAGAAAAAAGGGTCTAGATTAATATGTTTATGTATCGACGGAACCAATGACTATTCATGATTCCATAATTGAATCAATTCCATATGGGTTCCAAATTAGAGGAATTTTTTGTTATGGTAAAACTTCGTTTGAAACGCTGTGGTAGAAAGCAACGTGCGACTTGAAGGACACGATCCGGTGTGGATTTTTATTCTTACATCCGCCATCTTTTCTATGAATGAAGGTGCTCTTGACCCGACATCTGTTCTGTTTTCACTAGAATACTTTTTTTGTTAGGTTGTAATGAATATAGTACATGATGGAGCTCGGGTAGAAAGTATGGATTTATCTTTCAGGGGGCAAGAATCTAGGGTTAATACCAATCAATAAATTGGAACAACTTCGTAAGTATATCATATATATCAATATAGAAATTGAAAGGATCCAATTTTTAATTCAAAAGTAAAATTTGTTGAAATTGATAAAAGTCTTTCGATTCAAAGTGTATCGCGCGGGAATCGAGCGTTTATATGGTTCTTTGATAGAAAGAAATCACAAAAGGGGTATGTTGCTGCCATTTTGTAAGGATTAAGAAGCACCGAAGTAATGTCTAAACCCACTGATTTAAAACAAAGAAAAAGGATCTCAAAACAAGGAAACACCGTTTTTGAATTGTCTCAATAACTGGATAATAATAAAGATAAAGATTAAATGAGACAAACAAGAGGGGGTTAAAGACCATTCAAAAAATTAAATAAATTGCCGAAAGATTCTTTTCTTTTAAGCTATTTGAGAATTATCCAACTTGAGTTATGGGTACAAATGATTTTTCTTTTTTCAGGAAGGAGGAATAAAAAAATGAGTTAAATCCTCTTATAATTTATTTTATCAACTCCTTTGACATTAATTATAATAATTATAATTATATACGTAGACAAAATTCCAAATCATTTTTTCTCGAGCCGTACGAGGAGAAAACTTCCTATACGTTTCTAGGGGGGGGTCTTGTTCATTTACTTAGATCTATCCCAATGAGCCGTCTATCGAATCGTTGCAATCGATGTTCGATCCCGAAGAGAAGGAAGAGATCTTCGGAACGTAGGTTTTTATGATCCGATAAAAAATCAAAGTTATTTAAACGTCCCTGCTATTCTATATTTCCTTGAAAAGGGCGCTCAGCCCACAGGAACTGTTCGGGATCTTTTAAAAAAGGCGGAGGTTTTTAAGTAACTTGGTCCTAATCAAACAAAATTGACTTAAGGAAATAACGAAATAGAAAGGGGTAGTAATTCTTCTATAAAATTTTTTCTTTCTATATATATATATATTTTTTTTTTACTTTTTGTATTCTACTCATATCTATTTTTCATTACTTCTATAAAATCTCATGTTCTAGAACGACAAAACCCGAGTTGCTTGATCCTATAAATATAAAATTCTAGGAGCTCCTTCAATTGGTCTGTTTTAGTTGAAACTATACTAATAAGTAATAACCCAGGAATCCTCCCTTTTTTTATTCAAGTTACTTATTATTGATTGAATCTGATATTTTTTTCTACTTGTTCTTTGTTTATTCCTCTAGCTAATATCTAAACTTTTTTCAGCTATGTAGTGCCAATCCAACACAAGCCCTTTTTTTAATAGTATTTAAAGAATTCCATTTTTTTTCCATTGTATTATTTTCTCAACATTTATATTGACAACAGTGTATCGAACAAATATAATTCATCGTGATAAGTAGATAAATTTATTTCTGTCCGAGAGATTTTATTTTTACCTTATTTTATTAAAATGATGGGATTCCTTGGATTCTCTTTAATATTTAATAGAAGTTGAGTTAAGATATAATAAGAATAGGGGTTTTGATTGAAAAGGCGATAACATAAGAACTAAGAGGTGGTCTAGAAATTTTGACATTTATCTATCTTTTTTTTTTTTTGATTGTATTTACATAAACTTTTTATATTGGGGTTGCTAACTCAACGGTAGAGTACTCGGCTTTTAAGTGCGGCGAGGATCTTTTACACATTTGGATGAAGCGAGGATTCGTCCATACCATTGGTAAAGTTTGGAAGACCACGACTGATCCTGAAAGGGAATGAATGGAAAAAATAGCATGTCGGATCAACAAAGAGTTATGAGAATATTTCATTCTTCCCGAATCGGTACAAACCGTTGTGTTCTTTTTTGAAACGTAACAAAATGAATTCAATTTAAAGTTGGGTCGGATGAATAAATGGATATAGATAGAGCTATAATGGCTTTAATTTATTGATTATAGGGAAAGCAACGAGCTTCTGTTCTTAATTTGAATGATTACCCGATCTAATTAGACGTTAAAAATGTATTAGTACCTGATACGGGAAGGGATTATCCCATGAACGAATTCTTTCTATTTTAATGAATCCTAACTATTGACATTTTCCATTATGGAATAGAAATGTGTGTGTAGAAGAAACAGTATATTGATAAAAAAATTCCAAAATCAAAAGAGCGATTAGGTTGAAAAAATAAAGGATTTCTAAGTCTTTTGTTATCCTATAACGAACATAAACTTATTCGTTTAAATGGAAAAGAGAGGGTAGAGAATCCGTTGATAAGTTTACCTGTATCCGAGGTATCTATTCATTTTCGTTTATTACTCGAATACCTCGTTTTGACTGTATCGCACTATGTTTCATTGATAACCCCCAAAATCCTCTACCTTTAGTTCAACTAGAATTTCAAATGGAGGAATTCCAAAGATATTTAAAGCTAAATATATCTCAACAACACTACTTCTTATATCCACTTATCTTTCAGGAGTATATTTATGCACTTGCGCATGATCATGGTTTAAATAGAAATAGATCCATTTTGTTGGAAAATGCAAGTTATAATAAATTCAGCTTACTAATTGTGAAACGTGCAATTGAGCGAATGTATCAGTATGAACAGAATCATTTGATTCTTTTTGCTAATGATTTTAACCAAAATTCATTTTTAGGGCGCAACAAGAATTTTAATTTTCAAATGATATCAGAAGGATTTGCAGTCATTGTAGAAATTCCGTTTTATCTCCGATTATTATCTTCGCTAGAAAGGAAAGGAATATTTAAATCTCATAATTTACGATCAATTCATTCAATATTCCCCTTTTTAGAGGACAAATTTTCACATTTAATTTATGTGTTAGAGATACTAATACCCTACCCAGCCCATCTGGAAATATTGGTTCAAACTCTTCGCTATTGGGTAAAAGACGCTTCTTCTTTACATTTATTAAGATTCTTTCTCTACGAGTATCGTAGTTGGAATACTCCAAATAAAGCCAGTTCTTGTTTTTCAAAAGGAAATCAAAGGTTTTTATTCGTCCTATATAATTCTCATCTATGTGAATACGAATCCATCTTCGTCTTTCTTCGTAACCAATCTTCTCATTTATGCTCAACGTCTTCTGGAACCCTTCTTGAACGAATCTTTTTCTATGGAAAAATAGAACATCTTGGACTTGTAGAAGCTTTTGCTAAGGCCTGTCAGGACAATCTATGGTTGTTTAAGGACCCTTTCATGCATTATATTAGGTATCAAGGAAAATCAATTCTCGCTTCAAAAGGGACACCCCTTT